GTTGATGTAGCTTAATTTTAAAGCAAGACACTGAAAATGTCTAGACGGGTGGTCACAACCCCATAAACACATAGGTTTGGTCCTAGCCTTTCTATTGGCCCTCAGTGATATTACACATGCAAGCATCCACGACCCTGTGAGAATGCCCTCCACCAAGATGTGAGGAGCAAGTATCAAGCACGCAAACATGCAGCTCAAGACACTTTGCTTAGCCACACCCCCACGGGAGACAGCAGTGACAAACTTTTAGCAATGAACGAAAGTTTAACTAAGTTACACTGACAATCAGAGTTGGTCAATTTCGTGCCAGCCACCGCGGCCATACGATTGACTCGAGTTAATAGAGCCCGGCGTAAAGAGTGTTTAAGATTTAGCCCGCCCAATAAAGCTAACCTATAACTAAGTCGTAGAAAACTCCGGTTATAGTGAAATATTCTACGAAAGTGGCTTTAGCATTCTGAACACACTATAGCTAAGACACAAACTGGGATTAGATACCCCACTATGCTTAGCCCTAAACCTCAATAATTTAATTAACAAATTTATTCGCCAGAACACTACAAGCAACAGCTTGAAATTCAAAGGACCTGGCGGTGCTTTACATCCGTCTAGAGGAGCCTGTTCTATAATCGATACACCCCGATAAACCTCACCACATCTAGCCACTCAGCCTGTATACCGCCATCTTCAGCAAACTCCTTAATGATTGCAAAGTAAGCAGAAGTATCATCATAAAAACGTTAGGTCAAGGTGCAGCCAATGACGTGGGAAGAAATGGGCTACATTTTCTACATCAGAAAACTAAACGATAACCCTTATGAAATTTAAGGGCCTAAGGTGGATTTAGCAGTAAACCAAGAATAGAGAGCTTGGTTGAAACAAGGCCATTAAGCACGCACACACCGCCCGTCACCCTCCTCAAACATCACACAAAAGTATATTAACAACTAAGCCACTTCACACTGATCTAGAGGGGATAAGTCGTAACATGGTAAGCGTACTGGAAAGTGCGCTTGGACGAACCAAAACGTAGCTTAAATTAAAGCATCCGGCTTACACCCGGAAGATCTCACAACAAATGATCGTTTTGAGCTAACCCTAGCCCAAACACTACTAAAACATACTACTTAACCTCATTAATTAAATCATTTACCTACTACAAAAGTATAGGAGATAGAAATTATATTTTAGGCGCAATAGATGCAGTACCGCAAGGGAAAGAACAAAACCAATGAAGCACAAAAAAGCAAAGATATGCCCTTATACCTTCTGCATAATGAACCAACTAGAAATAGCTCTATAAAGAGAACTTAAATAATGCCCCCCGAAACCAAGCGAGCTACCCAAAGATAGCTAAAAGAGCGCACCCGTCTATGTGGCAAAATAGTGGGAGAATCTCTGGGTAGTGGCGACAAACCTACCGAGCCTGGTGATAGCTGGTTGTCCAAGACAGAATCTTAGTTCAACTTTAAATTTGCCTGCAGAATCATATAATCCCCCTGTAAATTTAACTGTTAGTCTAAAGAGGGACAGCTCTTAAGACCCTAGGAAACAACCTTTTATAGAGAGTAAACAATTTAACCACCATAGTTGGCCTAAAAGCAGCCACCAATTAAGAAAGCGTTAAAGCTCAATATTTACTTACTCTTAATCCTAATAATCCCATTGAACTCCTAATACAAATTGGACTAATCTATTATCAAATAGAAGCAATAATGTTGATATAAGTAACATGAAATTATTCTCCTTGCATAAGCTTATCTCAGACCGAAACAACTACTGTTAGTTAACAGCCCAATTACCATATACTACAAATTAACTCATCAATTAACTGAACTGTTAACCCGACACAGGCATGCACTAAGGAAAGATCAAAAAAAGTAAAAGGAACTCGGCAAACTCTACCCCCGCCTGTTTACCAAAAACATCACCTCTAGCATCCCCAGTATTAGAGGCACTGCCTGCCCAGTGACACATGTTCAACGGCCGCGGTACCCTGACCGTGCAAAGGTAGCATAATCACTTGTTCTCTAAATAAGGACTTGTATGAATGGCCACACGAGGGTTCAACTGTCTCTTACTTTTAATCAGTGAAATTGACCTATCCGTGAAGAGGCGGATATGCCCAAATAAGACGAGAAGACCCTATGGAGCTTCAATTTAATGGTACAAACCTCAACCCTTCAAACCAACAGGCAGTAGCCTATAATAGATGTACCATAAATTTTGGTTGGGGTGACCTCGGAGTACAATATAGCCCCCGAAAAACACATACTAAGACCTCACCAGTCTAAGTAAAAATAAATCTATTGACCCAATAGCTTGATCAACGGACTAAGTTACCCTAGGGATAACAGCGCAATCCTATTCTAGAGTCCATATCGACAATAGGGTTTACGACCTCGATGTTGGATCAAGACATCCTAATGGTGCAGACGCTATTAAGGGTTCGTTTGTTCAACGATTAAAGTCTTACGTGATCTGAGTTCAGACCGGAGTAATCCAGGTCGGTTTCTATCTATTAAATATTCCTCCCAGTACGAAAGGACAAGAGAAATGGGGCCCACTTCATAAAGCGCCCTCAAGAATTAGATGACCCATATCTCAATCTCACATACTACAACATAGCCCAAGAACAGGGCTTAGTTAAGATGGCAGAGCCCGGTAATTGCATAAAACTTAAAACTTTACACCCAGAGGTTCAACTCCTCTTCTTAACAACGTGTTTATACTCAACTTAATTCTACTAATCGTACCTGCCCTAATCGCTATAGCATTCCTGACACTTATAGAACGAAAAGTCTTAGGTTATATACAATTACGGAAAGGACCAAACATTGTAGGGCCGTACGGAACACTCCAACCAATCGCCGACGCCATAAAACTTTTCACAAAAGAACCCCTACTACCTACTACTTCCACTGCAACTCTATATTTAACCGCCCCAACCTTAGCCCTCTCCATCGCCCTCCTTCTATGAGCGCCACTTCCTATACCATACCCGCTAATTAATCTAAATCTAGGCCTCCTCTTTATTCTAGCAACATCAAGCCTAGCTGTTTATTCAATTCTATGGTCAGGCTGAGCATCCAACTCAAACTATGCACTAATTGGCGCATTACGAGCCGTGGCCCAAACAATCTCATACGAAGTCACCCTCGCCATCATCCTCCTATCCACCCTACTAATAAGCGGCTCATTCAATCTACAATCACTTATTACAACACAAGAACACTACTGACTTCTACTCCCATCATGGCCCCTAGCCATGATATGATTTATCTCCACACTAGCAGAAACCAATCGAGCCCCCTTTGACCTCACTGAGGGCGAATCAGAACTAGTCTCAGGCTTTAACATTGAATACGCCGCAGGCTCATTCGCCCTATTCTTTATAGCAGAGTATATAAATATTATTATAATAAATGCCCTAACCACCACCATCTTTCTAGCAACATCATTCAACATAACCATATCAGAAATATACACAATCAACTTTATAACCAAAACCCTTCTACTAACCACCCTATTCCTATGAATTCGAACAGCATATCCTCGATTCCGCTATGACCAACTAATATACCTCCTATGAAAAAATTTCTTGCCTCTCACACTAGCACTATGTATGTGATACATCTCAGTACCCATCTTAATATCCGGCATCCCCCCACAAACATAAGAAATATGTCTGACAAAAGAGTTACTTTGATAGAGTAAATTATAGAGGTTCAAACCCTCTTATTTCTAGGATTTTAGGAATTGAACCCATACCTGAGAACTCAAAACTCTCCGTGCTACCTATTACACCACATCCTAAACAGTAAGGTCAGCTAAATAAGCTATCGGGCCCATACCCCGAAAATGTTGGTTAAATCCTTCCCGTACTAATATCAACCCCCTGGCCCACCTCATCATCTCCTTAACCATCCTAACAGGGTCCACAATCACTATTCTAAGCTCGCACTGATTTCTGGCCTGAATAGGTCTAGAACTGAATATACTAGCCATCGTACCAATTTTAGCCAAAAACACAAACCCACGATCCACAGAAGCTTCCACCAAATATTTTTTAATCCAAGCAACAGCATCAATAATTCTCCTAATAGCCATCTTCCTTAATAACCTAACCTCCGGGCAATGAACAATTAGCCCACCCCACAGCCAAATTCTATCTACGATAATATTAATCGCCCTAGTAATAAAAATAGGAATAGCCCCCCTCCACTTCTGACTTCCAGAAGTAACCCAAGGAACCCCCCTAATTCCAGCCATAATCGTCCTCACATGACAAAAACTTGCCCCCTTGTCAATTATATTTCAAATCTTCCCATCAACAAACACTAATATTATCCTAATAATCTCAATCCTATCAATTATGGCCGGCAGTTGAGGAGGACTTAATCAAACGCAACTACGAAAAATCCTAGCCTACTCCTCAATTACCCATATAGGATGAATAATAGCCGTACTATACTATGACCCAAACATCACCGTTCTAACACTTATTATCTACATTTTCCTAACAATCTCCACATTCATAATTTTTTACCTAAACTCAAACATAACAACCCTATCACTATCACATACCTGAAATAAATTAACATGAGTAATACCCATAATCCCACTAATAATAATATCATTAGGGGGCCTACCCCCACTAACAGGTTTCTCCCCTAAATGAGCCATTATACAAGAACTTACAAAAAACAACAGCCTAATTATCCCACTCACAATAGCCATATTAACACTAATAAACCTCTACTTCTATATACGCCTAACATATTCCATCTCAATAACAATATTCCCTACATCAAACAACACAAAAATTAACTGACAACTAAAATACACAAAACCAGTACCACTCCTACCCCCACTCATAACCCTTTCCACATTAATACTACCTCTAACCCCACTAATACTTACAAACTAGAAATTTAGGTTAATAAGACCAAGAGCCTTCAAAGCCCTTAGTAAGTAAACACTACTTAATTTCTGCACCACTATAAGGACTGCAAAACTTTATTCTGCATCAACTGAACGCAAATCAATTACTTTAATTAAGCTAAGCCCTTCCTAGATTGATGGGACTCTAACCCACAAAAATTTAGTTAACAGCTAAATAACCTAATCAACTGGCTTCAATCTACTTCTCCCGCCGTCAGGCAAAAAAGGCGGGAGAAGCCCCGGCAGGGTTGAAGCTGCTTCTTTGAATTTGCAATTCAATATGATATATCACCTCGGAGCTGGTAAAAAGAGGGGTTACTCCTCTGTCTTTAGATTTACAGTCTAATGCTTACTCAGCCATTTTACCCCTAACTATGTTCATAAATCGATGATTATTTTCAACCAACCACAAAGACATCGGAACCCTATATTTACTATTCGGTGCATGAGCAGGAGCAGTGGGGACAGCCCTAAGCCTCCTAATCCGAGCAGAACTAGGCCAACCAGGAAGCCTGATAGAAGATGATCATGTCTACAATGTAATCGTCACATCTCACGCATTTATTATAATTTTCTTCATGGTAATGCCAATCATAATTGGGGGCTTCGGAAACTGACTTGTCCCCTTAATAATTGGCGCCCCAGACATAGCATTCCCCCGAATAAATAACATGAGCTTTTGACTCCTGCCCCCCTCACTACTTCTCCTACTAGCATCCTCTACCCTCGAAGCCGGTGCCGGGACTGGTTGAACAGTCTACCCGCCCTTAGCAGGTAACATATCACACCCAGGAGCTTCTGTAGACCTAACCATTTTTTCATTGCATTTAGCAGGTGTATCTTCCATTCTAGGGGCTATCAACTTTATTACAACAATTATTAACATAAAACCTCCAGCCATGACCCAATACCAAACTCCCCTATTCGTATGATCTGTACTAATTACAGCAGTCCTCCTTCTACTCTCCCTTCCAGTTTTAGCTGCCGGAATCACTATACTATTAACTGACCGCAACCTCAATACCACCTTCTTCGACCCCGCTGGTGGTGGAGACCCAGTTCTATATCAACACCTGTTCTGATTTTTCGGCCACCCTGAAGTATATATTCTCATTCTCCCAGGTTTCGGAATAATCTCGCACATTGTAACGTACTATTCAAATAAAAAAGAGCCATTTGGCTATATGGGCATGGTCTGAGCTATAATATCTATTGGCTTCCTAGGATTTATTGTATGAGCCCACCATATATTCACAGTAGGAATAGATGTAGACACTCGCGCATATTTCACATCAGCCACTATAATCATCGCAATCCCCACCGGGGTAAAAGTATTTAGCTGATTGGCCACACTACACGGCGGTAATATTAAATGATCCCCTGCAATATTATGGGCCCTGGGCTTTATCTTTCTTTTCACCGTGGGTGGGTTAACAGGGATCGTACTAGCTAACTCATCATTAGACATTGTATTACACGACACATACTATGTAGTAGCACACTTCCACTATGTACTATCTATGGGGGCAGTGTTTGCTATTATGGGGGGCTTTATCCACTGATTTCCACTATTTTCAGGCTATACACTTGACCAAACCTATGCTAAAGTTCATTTTACTATCATATTTGTAGGCGTAAATTTAACCTTCTTTCCACAGCACTTCCTTGGCCTATCCGGAATGCCCCGACGATACTCAGATTACCCAGATGCATACACAACATGAAACATCGTATCATCCGTAGGGTCCTTCATCTCATTAACAGCAGTTATTCTTATAATTTTCATGATTTGAGAGGCATTCTCCTCAAAACGAAAAGTCTCTGCCATCGAACAACTATCCACAAACCTAGAGTGACTACATGGCTGCCCTCCACCCTACCACACATTTGAAGAAGTCACCTATGTAAAAACCTTGAGCGAAAAAGGAAGGATTTGAACCCCCAAAAATTGGTTTCAAGCCAATCCCATAGACCCTATGACTTTTTCAATAAGGTATTAGTAAAGTAATTACGTAACTTTGTCAAAGTTAAATCATAGACTAAACATCTATATATCTTAATGGCAGCACCAGCCCAACTAGGCCTACAAAACGCCGCATCCCCAATCATAGAAGAACTTATTGCCTTCCATGACCATGCTCTAATAATCATTTTCTTAATTAGCTCACTAGTTCTATATATCATTTCTCTAATACTTACTACAAAACTGACACACACCAGTACCATAAACGCTCAAGAAATCGAAATAATCTGAACCATCCTACCTGCAATAATCCTCATTATAATTGCCCTTCCATCCCTACGTATTTTATATATAACAGACGAGTTTAATAAACCATACCTTACTCTTAAAGCAATTGGCCACCAATGATACTGAAGCTACGAATACTCCGACTATGAAGACTTAGCATTCGACTCTTATATTATACCAACATATTTCCTTGAGCCCGGGGAATTCCGGCTCCTTGAAGTAGACAACCGAACAACCTTGCCTATAGAAGCTGATATCCGTATATTAATCTCATCACAGGATGTTTTACACTCATGAGCTGTGCCCTCACTAGGCGTGAAAACAGATGCAATCCCCGGACGCTTAAACCAAGCCATAGTAGCTTCCATACGACCAGGCCTATACTACGGGCAATGCTCAGAAATTTGTGGATCCAACCACAGCTTTATGCCCATTGTACTAGAATTTATTTACTTCCAAGATTTCGAAGTATGAGCCTCATACCTATACATTGTATCACTGTAAAGCTAACCAGCATTAACCTTTTAAGTTAAAGATTGAGAGGACCTCCCTCTCTACAGTGAGTGCCCCAACTAAACATCTCACCATGACCAATGGTGATTTTATCGATAATCGTCACCTTATTCTACATCATCCAATTGAAGCTATTAAATTTTACTTTCTATACTACCCCCTCACCAAAATCAACTAAAACACAAAAACATAAATCAACTTGAGAACTAAAATGAACCAAAATCTATTCGCTTCCTTCGACATCCCAGCAATCCTAGGTATCCCCCTAGTGATTCTGATCATCATGCTTCCTGCCACATTTATTACACCCACTAATAACCTAATTAACAACCGATTCTCCTCTCTCCAACAATGACTAATTCAGCTCATATTAAAACAAATGATAATTACCCATACTACCAAAGGACGAACTTGATCCCTCATGCTTATAGCCCTAGTCACTTTTATCGCTTTAAACAACCTCCTCGGACTTACACCATACGCATTTACACCAACCACCCAACTATCAATAAATCTAGGCATGGCAATCCCCCTATGAGCAGCAACTGTGCTCATAGGGTTGCGATTTAAAACAAAACTAGCTCTCGCCCACTTCCTACCGCAAGGAACACCCGCACCACTCATCCCTATACTAATCATTATCGAAACAATTAGCCTCTTCATCCAACCAGTAGCCCTAGCTGTACGACTTACAGCTAATATCACAGCAGGTCACCTGTTAATGCACCTACTTGGTGACACTACATTAACTCTCATGTCCATCTACCTATCTTCCTCTACAATTACCATTATCATTATTATCTTACTCATTACCTTAGAACTAGGTGTTGCACTCATCCAAGCATATGTATTCACCCTCTTAGTAAGCCTATATCTACATGACAACTCATAATGACACACCAGACACATGCCTACCACATAGTTAACCCAAGCCCTTGACCACTTACAGGAGCCCTATCAGCATTCTTACTTACATCTGGCATAATTATATGGTTCCATTTCTATCACACTTCCCTCCTCACTGCAGGGCTACTAGCTAGCACAATAACAATATTTCAATGATGACGAGACATTGTACGAGAGGGCACATATCAAGGCCACCACACCTCTCCTGTACAAAAAGGCCTTCGATACGGCATAATCCTTTTTATTATCTCAGAAGTATTTTTCTTCGCTGGCTTCTTCTGAGCATTCTATCACTCCAGCTTAGCCCCAACCCCACAAACAGGGGGGCACTGACCCCCTACAGGAATTTTTCCTCTTAACCCCATAGAAGTGCCACTACTAAACACAGCCGTACTATTAGCATCAGGAGTCACAATCACTTGAGCGCACCATAGCCTAATAGAAGCCAATCGAAAAGAATCGGCCCAAGCTCTATCCATAACCATTGCGCTAGGGGTCTACTTTACCTGCCTACAAATATCAGAATACTCTGAAACTTCATTCACCATCTCAGACGGAATCTATGGGTCCACTTTCTTCATAGCTACGGGCTTCCATGGCCTACACGTCATCATCGGAACTACATTCCTTACTACCTGCTACTTCCGCCAACAACTATATCACTTCACATCTAGCCACCACTTCGGATTTGAAGCTGCTGCATGATACTGACACTTCGTAGACGTAGTTTGACTATTCCTATACATCTCTATCTACTGATGAGGGTCTTACTCTCTTAGTATAAACAGTACTATTGACTTCCAATCAATAAGCCTCGTATAACTCGAGAGGGAGTAATAAATCTGGCACTAGCCCTAATAACCTCCGTCCTCCTAGCCCTACTCCTAATCACCATAACATTCTGACTCCCCCAACTAAATACATACACAGAAAAACACAACCCGTATGAATGTGGGTTTGACCCCACAACCTCCGCCCACCTACCATTCTCCATAAAATTCTTCTTAATTGCTATTACATTCCTCCTATTTGACCTAGAAATCGCCTTACTTCTACCCCTGCCATGAGCAACCCAAACAAACAACTTAACATTAACTATTAACATGATTTTTACCCTTCTTATTATTCTAGCGCTGGGGTTAGCCTACGAGTGATCTCAAAAGGGGTTGGATTGAGCTGAATTGGTAGATAGTTTATCTAAAACAAATGATTTCGACTCATTAGATTATGAAAATTCATATTTACCAACACATGCCTTTCATCTACACCAACGTCACACTAGCATATTTTATATCTCTGCTGGGACTATTGATCTACCGGTCCCATCTAATATCATCCCTACTATGTTTGGAAGGCATAATACTATCACTATTCATTATAACCACACTCACAACCCTAAACATACACACAATATTAATATATATAGTACCCATTACTCTTCTAGTATTCGCCGCATGCGAAGCTGCAGTAGGCCTAGCCCTACTAATCTTAATCTCCAACCTGTATGGCTTAGACTACGTACAAAACTTAAATCTACTCCAATGCTAAAAATTATTTTACCAACAATCATAATACTACCAACTATATGATTATCAAAGCCCCATATAATATGAATTAATACAATAACATGCAGCCTATTAATCAGTATTTTTACCCTTATAATACTATATATACCCAGCAACTCATGCAATCTATCACTAACCTTCTTCTCCGACCCATTAACATCACCCCTACTGATATTAACAGCCTGACTACTACCACTAATAATCCTAGCAACACAACAACACTTATACAACAACCCCGCCCCACGAAAAAAATTATACATCTCAATACTAGTCTTTCTACAAATCTCCCTAATCATAACTTTCTCAGCCACCGAATTAGTCCTATTTTATATTTTATTTGAAACCACCCTAATCCCCACCCTAATTATTATCACCCGCTGAGGGTACCAACCAGAACGTCTTAGTGCTGGCTCATATTTCCTATTCTATACACTAGCCGGATCCCTCCCCCTACTAATCACACTCCTATACTACTTTAGCAATTTAGGGTCTCTAAACATTCTCACAATAACCATCAACACCAAAGAAACCGTACTGTCCTGAACCAACAACATTGTATGATTAGGGTGCATAATAGCCTTTATAGTCAAAATACCTCTATACGGACTACACCTGTGACTCCCCAAAGCCCATGTTGAAGCCCCTATCGCCGGTTCAATAGTACTTGCAGCTATTTTACTAAAACTGGGTGGCTATGGTATAGTACGAATCACCCCTATGCTAAACCCCCTGACAGAAAAAATAAGTTATCCATTTATCGTTCTATCCCTGTGGGGCATGGTTATAACAAGCTCCATCTGCCTACGACAAGCAGACCTAAAATCACTCATCGCCTATTCTTCCGTTAGCCACATAGCACTTGTTATCCTAGCCATTCTTATTCAAACTCCCTGAAGCCTCACCGGCGCCATAATTCTAATGATTGCCCACGGACTCACCTCATCCTTACTATTCTGCCTTGCAAACTCTAACTACGAACGAGTCCACAGCCGAACAATAATATTTACACGAGGCCTTCAAGCACTATTCCCACTACTAGCACTATGATGATTACTAGCCAATCTCACCAATCTTGCCCTACCCCCAACTATCAATTTAATGGGAGAGCTGCTAACAATTCTAGCCTCCTTCTCCTGATCTAATTTCACCATCATATTCACAGGATTCAACATACTAATTACAGCTCTATACTCACTTCACATATTTACTTCAACACAACGAGGTCCACTAACATATAGCACCAGCAATGTAAAACCCCTATTTACACGAGAAAACACACTTATACTAATGCACATAGCACCAATCCTTCTACTTACCCTAAACCCTAAAACAATTATATGCCTTACACCCTGTAGCTATAGTTTAACAAAAACATTAGATTGTGAATCTAACAATAGAGGCTCGTAACTTCTTAACTACCGAGAAAGAATGCAAGAACTGCTAATTCATGCCCCCAGGCTTAACAACCTGGCTTTCCCAACTTTTAAAGGATAGCAGTTATCCGTTGGCCTTAGGAGCCAAAAACATTGGTGCAACTCCAAATAAAAGTAAAAATACACTCTTCATTAATTCTAATAACGATAATTCCACTACTAACACCTATTATTATTACCTTAATTAAACCAAATAATAACCTCCTATACCCCTACTACGTAAAATTAGCCATCATTTACGCTTTTATTATCAGCATACTATCAATAACAATATTCATCTTTACAGGCCAAGAATCTATAGTCTCAAACTGACACTGAATAACTATCCAAACCATCGAGCTATCGCTAAACTTCAAGATAGACTTCTTCTCCACAATATTCACCCCTGTAGCATTATTTGTTACTTGATCTATCGTAGAATTCTCTATATGATACATAAGCTCAGACCCAAACATCAACCGATTCCTTAAATACCTACTTATTTTCCTCGTAACAATATTAATTCTAATCACAGCTAACAATTTATTCCAACTCTTCGTCGGGTGAGAAGGAATGGGCATTATATCATTCCTACTGATCAGCTGATGGCACGGCCGTACAGACGCAAACACCGCAGCCCTACAAGCAATTCTATATAACCGAATTGGAGACATCGGTTTTATCCTGGCAATAACATGGTTCTTCCTATATTCCAACTCATGGGATTTCCAACAAATATTCATTCTTGATAAAACCCCAAATTCTTTCCCACTAATAAGCCTCCTACTAGCAGCTACAGGAAAATCCGCCCAATTTGGCCTACACCCATGACTTCCATCCGCCATAGAAGGACCCACGCCAGTCTCAGCATTACTACATTCAAGCACAATAGTTGTTGCAGGAGTCTTCCTAATTATTCGCTTCCACCCCATAATAGAAAATAACCCCTTTATTCAAACACTTACCCTATCAATAGGCGCAATCACCACCCTATTTACAGCAATCTGTGCTCTAACACAAAATGACCTTAAAAAGATCGTAGCATTTTCAACCTCAAGCCAACTAGGCCTCATAATAGTAACAATCGGCATTAACCAACCACACCTAGCATTCCTCCACATCTGCACCCATGCCTTCTTCAAAGCAATACTGTTCCTATCCGCAGGATCTATCATTCACAGCCTAAACAACGAACAAGACATCCGCAAAATAGGAGGGCTATTTAAAACTCTACCATTCACATCCTCCTCCCTCATTATTGGCAGCTTTGCACTCATAGGTATACCCTTTCTCACAGGCTTCTACTCAAAAGACCTAATCATCGAAGCCGCCAACACGTCGTATACAAACGCCTGAGCCCTAACGACTACCTTGGTAGCCACCTCCCTTACAGCTATATACAGTATCCGAATTATTTTCTTTGCCTTAACAGGATACCCTCGCTTTACAACTCTCATCTTAATTAATGAAAATAACCCAAAACTAATAAACCCTATCAATCGCCTAGCACTGGGTAGCATTTTCGCCGGGTTTCTTATTTCCAACTGTGTTCCTCCTACCTCACACCCCCAAGTCACTATACCATGACACCTAAAACTTATAGCCTTGGGCGTAACAATTCTAGGACTACTTGTAGCAACAGAACTTAGTTTAATAACTAACAATATAAAATTAAGCACCCCATTAAAAACATTCTACTTCTCCAACATACTAGGATTTTACTCAGCCACTACACACCGACTCAACCCACATTCAAGCCTTACCATGAGCCAAAACCTTACCTCAGCCCTACTAGACCTATTCTGATTAGAAAAGTCTATGCCAAAAATAACAGCACAGACCCAAATTTCAGCATCCACCACCTCATCAACTCAAAAAGGCCTAATTAAACTATACTTCCTATCCTTCTTCATCCCACCAATACTAGCACTTTTCCTAATAATTTAGCCCCCTCCCCGAGTAAGTTCAATTGCAATGTGCATTCCCATAAACAACGCCCAACAAGTCACTAAAACTACTCAAAACCCATAATTATATAAAGCAGCAGCACCTGTAGGATCCTCACGAATCAACCCAGGCCCATCACCTTCATAAATTATCCAACTTGACACAGTGTTATAATTAATAACAATCTCCACCGTTTTTACAGGATCCCCGCCCAACAAGAATACCATAGTTGCCTCTATCATTAAACCTAGCACAAAAATACCTAAAATATCTGCACTCGACACCCACGTTTCAGGGTGCTCATCAATTGCTATGGCCGCAGTATAACCAAAAACTACCATTATACCACCCAAATAAATCAAGAAAACCATAAGACCTAGGTAAGACCCACCAAAGTATAACGTAATAACACAACCTACAGCACCGCTAAAAATTAACACCAGCCCCCCATAAATAGGAGAAGGTTTAGAACAAAACCCCACAAATCCTATTACTAAAATAATACTTAATGAAAATAAAGCATATGTCATTATTCCCACATGGGCTATAACCATGACTAATGATATGAAAAACCATCGTTGTACTTCAACTATAAGAATCTTAATGACCTCTCCCCGTAAAACCCACCCACTAGCAAAAATCATCAACGAGTCATTCGTCGACCTTCCCACGCCATCCAACATCTCCTCTTGATGAAACTTTGGCTCACTTCTAGGCACCTGCCTAATTATTCAAATTACTACAGGCCTATTCCTAGCAATACACTACACACCAGACACCACTACCGCTTTCTCCTCAGTTGCCCACATCGCCCGAGACGTTAACTACGGCTGAATAATCCGATACCTACATGCTAACGGCGCATCCATATTCTTTATCTGCCTATTCCTCCACGTCGGCCGAGGGTTATATTACGGATCGTTCCTCTTTCTGAAGACTTGAAACATCGGTGCAATCTTACTACTTACTACCATGGCTACGGCATTTATAGGCTACGTACTACCATGAGGCCAAATGTCATTCTGAGGGGCCACAGTAATCACAAACCTTCTTTCAGCCATCCCCTACATTGGGTCCGACTTAGTCCAATGAATTTGAGGGGGGTTTTCAGTAGACAAAGCTACCCTCACACGATTCTTCACCTTCCACTTTATTTTACCTTTCATCATCGCGGCTCTAGCCACCATTCACCTCCTATTTCTGCACGAAACAGGCTCAAGTAATCCGTCAGGAATTACCTCTGAACCCGACAAAATCCCATTCCACCCCTACTATACAATTAAAGACATCCTCGGACTAACCTTTCTACTCCTAGCCCTAACGAGCTTAACCCTATTCACACCCGACCTATTAACTGACCCAGATAACTATACACTAGCAAACCCCCTAAACACCCCACCCCACATCAAGCCAGAGTGATACTTCTTGTTCGCATATGCAATCCTACGGTCCATCCCCAATAAACTAGGAGGGGTCCTAGCCCTAGCAATATCTATCCTGGTCCTAATAATCATCCCCATAACACACATATCCAAACAACAAAGCATAACATTCCGACCAATTACCCAGACCATATTCTGGACACTAGTGGCTGACCTATTAACTCTCACATGAATCGGAGGTCAGCCAGTAGAACACCCATTTATCGCTATTGGCCAGACAGCTTCTATCATATATTTTCTCATCATCATCACCCTAATTCCCCTCTCCGCTCTTATCGAAAACAAACTACTGAAGTGATAAAAGTCCTTGTAGTATAAACTATTACTCTGGTCTTGTAAACCAGAAATGGAGAATACCTACTCCCAAGGACACTCAAGAAGAGAATATTTAATTCCACCGTCAACACCCAAAGCTGATATTCTAGTATTAAACTACTCCTTGGTGCCTTCTCCTTTATTGATGGACTAGCAATGAAGTACTTTACAAGCATACGTAGCGTTTACAAACTCCTATGTAATTTGTGCATTAATGCTTTGCCACATGAATAATATATAGTATTAACCATGCTTGACTATACATAGTACATAAAACTTCAATGTACAGTAGAATCCTTACAGACATGCTTACAAGCAAGAATTAACTACGTAAACCGGACCATAACCTATAAAATTCTCACACCACATAACTGCTCGAAAACATGACTATTATCCTCCAAATAAAATGTTAGCTAGTACATCAGTACATGCAGATATTAATCGAACATAGTACATTAAAAAGAGGTATCGTCCGGTACATGGATATCCAACAGGTATTCTTGGTCTCTTAATCTACCAACCTCCGTGAAACCAGCAACCCGCCCACATCTACTAGTATTCTCGCTCCGGGCCCATATAGACAGGGCTTGGTTATCCTGAAACTATACCTGGCATTTGGTTCCTACCTCAGGGCCATTTAACTAAGTCCGCACATACGTCCCCCTTAAATAAGACATCACGATGGTGTGGCGCTATCTCCCTCTCGTTCTCGCGTCACTGGATGCATGGGTGCCTCTGGTAGGAAAGGAATGTACTCATCAGCATCGTCGAAAGACTCCTGGAAAGAGGTTCCAATTATCATCCTGTAGCACCTGACTGTGATTTGCCAGACTTTATGCTATCATCGCGCCTGGTATTGAATGTCTTGGCCCCCAACCCGCCCCCAAGGTGCTATTCAATTCATGGTTTCAGGACATAACAAGCGAATTATTTGGCACCCCGCCAAAAAATTTAAATTTTAACCACCCGCTACCAATATATTTACTCCATTAGAACCCAAAATTAAACCCACATTCTCTGAGGCATGTATCACAAAGAGATAACCCACTATTGCCCCACTATTAAGCAAAGCCTCCCACCTTAACACACATTACTAAATCGCTATATAAACTGTTACTCCTCGCATACCTCAAACGATGCCCTTCAGAGAATGTACTAATACTAACACAGCAGGAA